AATAGGTATTTTCTTTTATGGTTCATATTCTGGGTTGGGTTCGTCCCTGTAATAATCGGATGAACAAGGTTGTAGACATGAAAGTGTAAGAACTCAATGGGACCCACCTCCGTTTTACTTGTTTGATTCGCGGGGAAGGGTCCCATTGAATTTGAATTTTTAATACGACTCTTTTTTTGTTTGTATAAATGGCAACAAATCGAGCACTTTTCCGCTATGTTTCAAAAAAAAATGGAGTTTTTTTCGAATTTCTAAGTTTTTTTATAAGTTCATTGCAGTGACTCTTTTTTCTCAAAAGGATTCCTTCCCTTTTTTTGTTTGTCCATTACTTAATTTACATTTATTAAGTCTTCTAAATCTAATAACTAATAAATGTTAAATCTAATAACTAATAAATGTAAAAGGAAAATCTGTAAAAATCTAAACTAAGAATGGGAATCTTTGAACAATAGGATGAAGAACTATTCTTATTTCGACACAAGAAAAGGAAAATGCCTTTTCTGTGTCGAAGACTAGTAAGACGAAGGAAGAAGACCCTGTATTTATTTGAATTAGTAATTTTTTTTAACTTTTTGTTCTACTCATTTCTCCTTCCTTTCGATTTTCCGCTTATTTATCTTATGTTATTTATCTTAATGTTTAGTATCTTTTCAAATTTGATTCTATTAGAATAGAAAACAAACCTCATTCTGTGCCATTGAAATATAACAATAAAAAAAAGGCGCACCCCTCCAATCCAATTTTTATTGAAAAAAGAAAAGAAGGGTCAAATAATTGTCTTCACACTTAGGAATGTGGTAACAGTAATTCCTGATATCTGGTAGAAAAAGCATATAAAGAAGCAAATTTGCATACTCTAATTATCAGACTCTAATTATCAGGAAGAATTTGGTTCTTCTTTACAAGATTGATGTTTATAAATTCTAAATCCGCGGGTCTAAAAATTCATTTCGGACAATTGAACCTTCTCAAACTGTTTCTTTTTAAGAACCAAAAAGATTTGTGCCAAAACAATAGATGTAAAGAAGAGGAAAAGGCCTTGTAAACGTAATGGATCTTGAAGTACGATTTCCGCATCCCCCTGCCCAAATCCACCTACATTAGGATTACTTGTTAATGGTTGATCGAGTTTGATAGGTTCACCCTCGGAAACGAGAAGTTCTGGTCCTGGAGGGATAATATCAACTACTTGACGGCCGTCCGCGGCATCCGTTATAGTTATTTCGTACCCTCCTTTTTCTTTTCGTATGATTTTGCTTACTATACCTGCTGACGTAGCATTATAAACTGTATTATTACTTTTGCTCCCGTCGGGATAAATCTGACCCCTTCCTCTGTTTCCGCCTACGTATATGGGATATTTTAAGAAATGAACATCCTTATTAGTAGCAGGGTCTGGGGAAAGAATAGGAAAGGTGATTTCACTATATTTCTGACCAGGAACAGGGCCTATCACAAGAATATTTTTTTTAGTAGGGCGATAGCTCTGAAAAGACAGATTGCCTATCTTTTCTTTCATCTCGGGCGAAATACGCTCGGGTGGAGCTAATTCAAACCCCTCCGGTAAAATAAGAACTGCCCCCACATTCAAACCCCCCTTCTTACCGTTAGAAAGAACTTGTTTCAGTTGCATATCATAAGGAATTCTAACAACTGCTTCAAATACAGTATCCGGAAGTACCGCTTGTGGAACCTCAATATCCACGGGCTTATTAGCTAAATGGCAATTGGCACATACAATACGCCCCGTTGCTTCTCGTGGATTTTCATAACCCTGTTGCGCAAAAATGGGATATGCGTTTGAAATAGATGTCCCCGTTATTATATATATCACGAGCGATACGGAAATGGATCGAGTAATCTCTTGCTTTATCCAAGAAAAGGTATTTTTAGTTTGCATGGTCCAATCATTGATCCCGAAGGTTTCTACAATAAAATTAGGCGGGTCGCTAGTCCCTATCCATTATTTTGTTATTTTTTTTTTGCTTTGCTTATATACAAAGCAAGAAACATTCTAATTTGATCAGCGACTCTCTTTCATTGAACGATAAATAATTACAAGGGATGGAGATACACGATTTAAATACTGAAAGGTCCAATATTTTAAAAATGTATCTATAAGGACCGGAAGGGTGGAAACAAGAACAGATATAATCTGATCATTATGAGAAAATCCAAAATCTTTGTAGATATAGCCAATCATTAGTTCCCAACCATGGGTCGAATGGTATCCGGTAAATAATTCAGTTAAAAAAAGAATAGAAAAAGCTTTTATTGTGTCACTTAAATTATATAGGAATTCTTTAACCCAAGAGTTAAGAATACCAAGCTCCTCACTACCCAAAAATGAATAACCACTTAGAATAACGAAACAGATTATATTTGTCGAAAAGTGCAAAATCGTATCGATACAACCCGCATTGTGCGCCTTTAGCAATTGGATCGTTTCCTTTTGGATTCCTATACGAAGTTTTTGTAAATGCGTTTCCGGGTATTCTTTTATCATTTCGTCCAACAGGAAGAGTTCCTCTAATTCTATGAATTGTTGTAGAATATTTTTTTCTTGAATATCATTCAACAGAATTTCGGATTGCCTAGTATTCCACCAATGAGTAATCCAGGGTTTCAGACTTTTATTAAAAAGGAGAGAGATCCACCAAGGCAAAAATACTATGGATGTAAGAGAGAGAAGGGGAATGAATACTTTCTTTTTTGCCATTTTTTGATCGGTGACTTGTTAATCAACCCTACCTCCTTCGTTGAATTTATGTGATCTAAGTTTTCTATCAAACATGAGTTCCATTATAACGTAGCGGGCTTATTCTCTGCTTTTTATTTTGATTCAGTACTTAGTCCTTGAATCTAAAAAGAATCCGCTTCGAATTCGAATGAAATCTAAATCTATATAACCTATATATTAGAGGGTTTTCCATATATTATAGAGGTTCCAGATCGATTAAATTCGAAAAATTTGCCCTCTTTCGATAAATGCCCGAAAGGGCCGCTTCAAATACTCAAATTCTATTCAGATTTCGAGACGACAGAACTCCCCCTCTATCAAAATAGAAAATATGTCATAAAATTTCGCGGGTTATCTAGGCTATCTATACTATATATATATAGAGCCCAGGAATAACGGAGAAATTTTATGAAGAATATTATGATGATCAATATTATGATGATCAAAAATGAGTGAAAAAAAAAGAGAAAGTATTTATTCCGAAATGCTTTACTACTTTGTTTGATATATAAGATTAAGATGAATCTATTATTTCGATTTCTTACTTGTTTTATTATTGAATTGAGTTGATTGACTTTACATTAACAAAAAACTGTGGACAAAAAAAGGGTTTTGTTTTATGTTATGCCTCTCCTCTTCTGTATACATATGCTTTAGCCCGACTGGCCATTTTTAAGAAACTTCAGCTACGTTATGCTATAGAAAAAAGAGAATTCTTGGCTGGAGTTTTTTTATTCCTGACGAGACATAAAGCAATTTCAATTCATTTTTTCAAAGGACTTCAATTGGTACACGCAAGAAATAGGCCAATTCCGCAGCTTTTTGCTCAATTTCTCGTGGAGTAAAATTCTCATCAGGGCGAGTCAAGGGAATGGCCCCCTGTCCTCTGATTTCCATATAAAGGACACGACGAGCATAAATACCCTCTTTAACTTCTATTCTGATGGACTGAATATCTTTCATAAGGAATCGTAGGAGGATGCGACGGTTTTTTCCAGGAAACCCCCAACGAAAAATACACACTATTTCTTCTCGTCTATCGAATCGATCATAACCACTGCCTACATTCCAAAAAATTGTGCACCACAAATAGGAACTAATAAAGAGACCCGCGATCCCATAGAAAGACATCACGATTCCTTGTGGAAAAAAAACAATTTGCTGAGCCGGAAATAAAGATATCAAATTCCTACCAAGATAACTCGAAGTTCCAACCAATAAAAATCCTAATGAACCGAAAAAAAGGATAAAGGACCAGAAAAAATTGCTTGTTTTTCGAGACCCCGCTATAAATTCTATCCATATAGATTCTGATCGCCAACTCATACATACGAGATCCAGTTGTTTTTTATTGGAATTGAGAGAATAACCAAAAAGAATTTGACTTTACTTTTTTTGTTTCCGAAGAAACTCTCATCAACTAGCACTATTCTGATGTGAACCTTTAGTAGTAATTCATCGAATTGGTTAGATCGAAAACCAACCCCATATATATATTTAGTTCTACTAAATCAAATATTCTACTAAATCGATATCCGTGGTATCTAAGTCTTGAAAAAAAAAGATACGATTGTGTATCTTGGCCCCAGGCCCCGTCGGATCTAAAAAATCTTGGTTTTTTGAATATAAAGGGATAAAGAAGCCATTGCAATTGCCGGAAGTACTAGGGCCACTAAAGGCACAAAAATGGATGGAGTTGACATAGAGTGGGTACCTCAATTTAATATTTGTACCTGTTATTGGTATAATTGTTATATTGTTAGTTAGAAAGATATCTTATAATAATTATATTCTAATTCGTATATTATACTAATTCTATCTAAACGAGTATATATATCTAATAAGTGCAAGGAAAGTAGACTGAAATATGCCCCATCGGAAATATATGATAAGCCACTTTCTTTATTCTTCTTACTTTCTTTTTATTCTTCTTCGATTTCTATTGTTTTTTTGTCGTCGAAGTGGAATTAAAAAAAGTTAAAAAAGAAAGAGTTTATTAAAAAGTCTCGAAGGATTCGATTTGTTAGAATCCAACAGGGATTTTTATTAAAAAAAAAAAAAAAGAAAATAGAATTCTCGCAATATATAAAAAGATGCAAAATCCTATAACCCCTCTCTCTATATTTTTCCCTATTTTTTTATCTATACATATGCAAGAGAGGAAGATGAAATTCGTTTTCTTTGTCTCACCTAATTCTAATTTGATTTCCCGGGAGGAAAAAGAAAAATTCACTTTTCATCTTCTTGATAAGACAAAAAC